TTCAGTATGTATACGTACGTATACAGGGTCATCTTTTCTGTAGTTTCGATAGAAGGATTCGATTCCTCTACCAATGCAGTCAACTCCATTTGTTAGAACAGCTTCCATTGAGTCTCTGCACCTATCCTTTTTTGATTCTCGCTTTCTGAACCCTTGTTTTCTGAACACAGGATTTGGCTCAGGATTGCCCATTTTTAATTCCAGGGTTTCTCTGAATTTGGAAGTTACCACTTAGTAGGTTTCCATACCAAGGCTCAATCCAATCAAGTCCGTAGCGTCTACCAATTTCGCCATATCCCCCTTATGAGGCCGAGATCTCATTGTGATCCCCCCTCTTATGTTGGAACCCTTGAATTCATTAGATACTGATTACTATATCGAAAAAGTGTCTGCTCCTATTTCTTACCCATCTTCTTTCATCTCTATCGGTGGGCCAGTATTTGGTCCAATCGGAAATGATTCTATCATTGATGTATCTGCAATTCAATATGGATGGATATATCCCACATATACATGTCTCTCTCCCTCTCATTTTTCCCGCGCGATTGGGAATACTGGAACGGTCGATATTCATTCTTCTTTTTTTTTCGTCCTATCTCCTCCCTTTCCGAATGAAACCAGAGGAATGTCTCATTATGATCTGAATTGCATTCTTATCTTATCCTTTCCTTAGGACCGATCCGCTCTAATCTAATAGAATTTAGAATTAATAGAATCTGCTATAACTAATATGGATATAGTTATATATAATTATTTCAAATGTAATATTTTGCATTTAAAGAAAAAAAATTCGAAATCAAAGAAATAGAAATTTCTAATAATAAAATTTCTAATCTAATAATAATAGAAAATAGAATAAGAATTAATAGAATGATAATATAAATCACTCGAATTTTCAATAAAAATTCTATATAGTTATAGTTATATTCTAATATAGAAGAATATTCTTATGATATTAATTAATCATTTTTAATGGAATAGAATTCGATTCTTCATTCTATTAATATTAATTATTATATAGTTAAGATTCCGGTAGTTTACCGAATTCCTATGCACTATTTCTGTTATGTGAGCCCGCTTAGCTCAGAGGTTAGAGCATCGCATTTGTAATGCGATGGTCATCGGTTCGATTCCGATAGCCGGCTTTTCTCTATTTGTCCGATTTTTTCCATGATTTATAATGTCTCCTTGAGATCAAGGAATATTGAAAAGACTCCTTCCTTTTTTCTTTTACAAATGTCGGGTCACCGATCTATTATGTCGTGGGAACTTACAACTATGAATAAAAAACTGATTGGAGCAGTGAAATCTCTACAGAACAAATCAAGAAAAGGATCCTTAACTTCCTATATATACAAAATAATCCGGATATTGATACAATTCATCATTCTTCTTTGTAGTACTTCAGTAGATTTATCTTCGTTTATCGTTTAGTTCAGTCTGACTTAGGTTTATTCTGTAAAATGAAATTTCAATAAAATAAATAAAAAAAAGGGGGGGAGTCTTTATGTCTCGTTACCGAGGGCCTCGTTTCAAAAAAATACGCCGTCTGGGAGCTTTACCGGGACTAACTAGTAAAAGACCTAGACCGGGAAGTGATCTTAGAAACCAATCGCGTTCCGGGAAAAGATCTCAATATCGTATTCGTCTAGAAGAAAAACAAAAATTGCGTTTTCATTATGGTCTGACAGAGCGACAATTGCTTAGATATGTTCGTATAGCTGGAAAAGCCAAAGGGTCAACAGGGCAGGTTTTACTACAACTACTTGAGATGCGTTTGGATAACATCCTTTTTCGATTGGGTATGGCTTCGACCATTCCTGGAGCCAGGCAATTAGTTAACCATAGACATATTTTAGTTAATGGTCGTATAGTAGATATCCCAAGTTATCGCTGCAAACCCCGAGATATTATTACTACGAGAGATGAACAAAGATCCAGAGCTTTGATTCAAAATTATATTGATTCATCCCCCCACGAGGAATTGGCAAAACATTTGACTTTTCACTCATCCCAATATAAAGGATTAGTAAATCAAATAATAGATAGTAAATGGATCGGTTTGAAAATCAATGAGTTGCTAGTCGTAGAATATTATTCTCGTCAGACTTGAACCTAACTAAAATAACAAAGCTTCGGACAATTTTGCCCCCCCTTTTTCGCCAAAGTCAAGTAAATAAGGGGTTTGATCCGGATTTTTCTCCCACTCACGTATCACAAATGGATCAGCAGTGAGATTTTCATTCTTTTCCACTCTTTCCGGCATTTTCCATACCACAGTAATTAGGAAGAATCTCTATCAAATAAAGGTCTTACTGTTGGAATAATGGCATCAATTGTTATTTGATACATTGCGGTTGGTAACGTTGGTGAATTAGGTGAAGGTACGGAAAGAGAGGGATTCGAACCCTCGGTAAACAAAAGTCTACATAGCAGTTCCAATGCTACGCCTTGAACCACTCGGCCATCTCTCCTACATAATCTTAGGATTATGACCCAGAAACCGAGTGAATAGCGAGTCATTCATATTATTGCAATACAGGTACGACCGATCAATTAAATTCTAAATAGAAAACTTTTCGTCAAAGAAAGATCTTCCGTAGGCTCGAGGGATAAAAAAAAACTTCTCGAGTTCTCAGAATCCGTAGGAAAAATTCCTTGATTCCTCAACTTAGATAAAATAGTAATAATTGGTATACTACTCAATTTGAATGAAATCCAATCGGATTCAAATATTTCCTATCTATCCCTGTCCAAAAGGGACAATTTGAGTGGAAGGTCCACATCCTTTTTTTTTTAGAATGAGTCTGTTTGTTTTTATGTGATTTCGTACTGTACAATTCCTTTGTTTGTGGGATCATTTTCCCTCGAGGGGGAATGAGAAGAATTATCGAATGGACTGTTAACTATGCCTAGATCTCGGATAAATGGAAATTTTATTGATAAGACCTCTTCAATTGTAGCCAATATCTTATTACGAATAATTCCGACAACTTCAGGAGAAAAGGAGGCATTTACCTATTACAGAGATGGTGCGATTTGATTCTTTTTTTTTTATTTATTTACCGCCCTCAGTCTTATGAGAAAGAGACATGATTCGGGATACAAAGAAAAAAGATTCTTGAAATAAACCTACGCTTGATGAAGGTGAAGTTAGTTTGGAGATAGAACAATTCCTTCTGTCGTGTATCCCCGATTGATGCAGCCTCAGATGCTTCAATTGTCGATTCTAGTATTGAGCAAAAGGTTAACCTATAGGTTCTGTATTGCAGGTCAATACTACTTCACTAGTACCAATAGGCCGCATAGGGGAAGAAGCACTACACCTAGGAATCAACAACACGAAAACTTTGTTATAAATTCCTCCTTTTCCTTATCGGGATCGGGACTAACAAGAATGGTTGGGACAACAAACATCCATCTCGTTCGTACTTTGGATACCCGTATAACCATCGAAGATCGTTGAAGTGACTAATTCCTGGAAATAGAGGGCGTTGAGGACAAAGAAATTGTTGGAGTTACCATTTCTATCTAGCACCAACACGCTTGGTGTTAAGAAAAGACAGACCTCTTGCAGGAAGGATGGCTAGAGATTTCTTGTAAAAACACCAGCCCCTGTCAGTTCATAATAAAAATAGTTCAATCTTTTTTGATTCCATGGATTATTTCCCTTATTACTATGCACAGAAGGGAGGAGCCGTATGAGATGAAAATCTCACGTACGGTTCTGGAACGGAGATTCTTTGAATAGAATGAACGACCGTAACGGATGTCGGCTCAATCCGAAGGAAATTATGCGGAAGCTTTACAAAATTATTATGAAGCTACGCGACCAGAAATTGATCCCTATGATCGAAGTTATATACTCTATAACATAGGCCTTATCCACACAAGCAACGGAGAACATACGAAGGCTTTGGAATATTATTTCCGGGCACTCGAACGAAACCCATTCTTACCACAAGCTTTTAATAATATGGCTGTGATCTGTCATTACGTGCGACTATCTCCACTATAGAAAGAAGGAAAGAAAGATCAAATCTTCTAGTAAATACTAGAAACAAAATAGGCTTTCTACATATGCATCGTCCAAAGCAACGATTTTTATCAGCTGTAGCAAAGAAAGAGACTTCATACGAGCCGAAATATGAAGAAATAGGTATGGCCTATATACTAGATTCTATGGATAAAGGATCTAATTGATGGAGGAAGCACCGTAAAGATCAATTAGCGAGGTTTGGGAGCCGATACAATAAGAACTGCTTACTTATGTCATGATATGAGATAAAAGTTAGGAATCAACTTATGTAATAGAGTCGATCTACTAAGGTATTGAGCAGCGGTGTAGCATCAGATCCCAAAGATAGTAAGTCCTTTCTTTCTTCTGGAGGAAAGTCCTTTTCAAAGATTCTATATGAATTTCTATATGAAACCGAGATAGTTACCTTTCAGAAAATTCTAACGATAGGGGTAGATACCTATGTTCTTCTGAAGGTGGGAGAAAAGATAAAACTGATTATTGATCAAAATTAGAGTTTGAAACTCATGTAATTAACCTCTTCTGGTTAACCCGAGAAAAAAAATGGGATAGATTTACGAGAAATCTTATTCAGTTAGATATGGTAGATTAAGATGGGACACCAAAAGAATTGATTGCTGAGCCGTATGAGGTAGGAAACTCTCAAGTACGGTTCTAAGGGAAGGAATTGACCCACCTATTCCGGCCGGGGAGAACAGGCCATTCGACAGGGAGATTCTGAAATTGCGGAGGCTTGGTCCGATCAAGCTGCTGAATATTGGAAACAAGCTATAGCGCTTACTCCAGGTAATTATATTGAAGCACATAATTGGTTGAAGATCACAAGGCGGTTCGAATAAGAACACTCTCTTTTTTAATTCATTATAATATTGGATCCATCAATCAAATAAAATAGATCGTTCCTCTGGGAAGAGCCAATCAAGGAATTTCATTATATCCCTTCTAACATCGTTCTATCTCA